CAGGATGCCTCCACACGAGAATACATCAGCCGAAGCTGACAGGTTTTTGGTTTTTTAGAATTATTCATGTATAGGTTTATTACATGATAGGTTTATTATATTTTCCATTTGATAAAATAAAAGTCTTTCATAAAAATTCTCGTAGAATCAAGAATGAAGTTTTCATTCTGTACATGCCAGATTATGAATTAGTAACTGCATCCAATCTCCCAAAAAGTCCCCATTGTTTTGAACTTTCTCTTTTTGGAATAAGATTCCTCTCTCTTATTCTTAAGCAAGCCCCCGAGAGGGCTTAGTTGATCATGATTTATGTTTTCTCTTTCTTTTCCTTTTTGTTTGTTTCGAGAAAGATATTGTCCGATTCTCTTTCTATGGATTCTTTTCCGATCGAGATGTATGAATCCATGGATCTATGTGTCTACATAGATCCTGTTCATGAATTAAAACGAAAATGTGCAAAAGTTCTGCTCGCCTCTGCCATTTTATGAGTCCGTTCCTTTTTGCGTATAGCCTTGCCACGCTTTTTGAAAGCAGCATCTCTTAATTCTGCACTTAATTGTGAAGCCATACTTGTACCCAAACGCTTTCGGGATGCTGTTAATAACCAACGAATGCCAAGTAATGATCCTTTTGAAAATGGTATTTCAATAGGAACTCTATAAATCTTTCCCTTTTGTCCTCTTTTTTTTTTTACTATTAACTTGGGAGTTACTCTAAGTAGTGCTTTACGGAAAACAGGTATTGGATTTTTTTTTGTATTTTTTTTAATATCTATCCCGGCTCGATAGAAAATTTGATAAGCCAATGATTTTTTTCCGTGTTTCATCATACGGTTAACCAACATGTTAACGAATTGACTACGACAAAGTGGATCATATTTTGAAATTTTTTTTTTTGCAATATCTCGACGTGACATGAGCGTGAAAGAGGTTCAAGAATCAGTTTTCTTTTTATAAGAGCTAAAAACGAATCAATTTTTTTTTTTTTGCTTTTTGACCCCATATTGTAGGGTGGATCTCGAAAGATAGGAAAGATCTCCCTCCAAGCCGTACATACGACTTTCATCGAATACGGCTTTCCACAGAATTCTATATGTATCTATGAGATCAAGTATGGAATTCTATTTACTCACTTGAAATTGAGTATCCGTTTCCCTCCTTTTCCTGTTAGGATTGGAAATCCTGTATTTTACATATCCATACGATGGAATCCTTAGGTTTCCGAAATAGTTGAATGTCAAAAGAAGTGCTTCGAATCATTGCTATTTGACTTGGACCTGTTCTGAAAAAGTCGAAGTATTTCGAATTGTTTGTTGACACGCACAAAGTAAGGGAAAACCTCTGAAATGATTTCCATATGGAACCTTGGACATATAATAGTTCCGAATTGAATCTCTTTAGAAATAAGATCCTTTGTCTTATGGTAGCCTGCTCCAGTCCCCTTACGAAACTTTCGTTATTGGGTTAGCCATACACTTCACATGTTTCTAGCGATTCACATGGCATCATCAAATGATACAAGTCTTGGATAAGAATCTACAACGCACTAGAACGCCCTTTTTGACGATTCTTGACTCCCACAGAATCTAGGGTTCCTCGAACAATGTGATATTTCACACCGGGTAAATCCTTCACCCTTCCTCCTCTTACTAATACTGCAGAATGTTGTTGTAAATTATGGCCAATACCAGGTATATAAGCAGTGATTTCCAATCCAGAGGTTAATCGTACTCTGGCAACTTTACGTAAGGCAGAGTTGGGTTTTTTGGGGTTGATAGTGGAAAAGTTGACAGATAAGTCACCCTGACTGTCACTCTACAGAACCGTACATGAGATTTTTACCTCATACGGCTCCTCGTTCAATTCTTTTGAAGTAATTGGATCCTTTTGAATTCAATATATGAAATAATTCTGTATTCTTTCTAGTTCCAAATAATTCAATTGCTCCGAACCCAAAAAGGGGGGCCAGCATCCCCTTACTTTAATATCCTCGAAATAGATATTGAAACAGAGCTACGTATCTCTTCCATAAAAGCTTCAAGGTTTGATCTGGAAAAAAGATCCAACAAAGAAAATATAGGTTAAAATAGATATATATCTGTAGTACATTATAAATAAGCACATTACAAATACTTTAGCTAACAACATGCATAAGGAAAAAAACCAATATTTTAGAATTAATTGGTAGAGAGTTATCATATTTTTTTGATATTGAATTTCAATGTAAATATTTTGGAGAGAATAATACTCCTTCTTGATTATATCTATACAATATAATTCAATTTTTTTGAATTCACCTTGTCTTTTTTGATGTTTTAGATTCGGACAAATCATTCTAGTCGGCACCCAATAAGGGGGGCCAGCACCCCCTTACTTTAATACCCTTACTTTAATACCCTTACTTCAATAAGTTCTTACGGAGAGTCACCAACTTGTGAAATATATAGATATTTCACAAGTTGAACGGTATATGGAATCTATATTTACGCCTAACTCTTCCAAAGATTTAGGAGCTTTTTATATATAAATATCAAAATTTGTATCAAAAAAAGATTTTTGAGCTTCTTACATATGTCTATAAAAAGTCTCAAAAAAAGATTTTTGAGCTTCTTACATACATGTAAGAAAACAAATAAACGTATCAAAAAAAGATTTTTGAGCTTATAATATATTAGGATCACAAATTGAATGATATCTTTTTGGAACTTCTTACATATTTGTATAAAAAGTATCACAAATGGGATGCTATCTTTTTGGAGGTTCTTACATAAAAAAATATTTTTGACTTTATTATATATATACGCCAAAATCTGTGCCAAAAGTGGGATGCTGTATTGTGCATAACCAACAAAAATGATAATAAATAATATATAAATAGATACTGAAAAACGGCGATTATATCTTATGGGCAATCCCAAGACATACATACAAAAATCCTCAACAACACCGTAGCCCATTACTAGAAAGAACCAAATCATGGCTTTCAGTAAAAAATCCGGGTCTTGCTTCATAAACTCCTTCTCCTTATTATTATAAAATAGAGTATACATAATCCTAAAAAACACAGTAGCCAGTTACTATTCACTAGGAAAAACACTTTTGTATCTTTCATGAAGGTCATCTCCTTTTCTATTTGTTATTTTGACATCTCTATAAGGGATTATATTATCAATAACGATTGTATGGCCAACTTTCCTATTTTTAGAAGAAAAAATAGAAAAAAAATAAAATAGCATAGCCATGAAAAGCGTTCATTGTCTAATGGATAGGACAGATTGGACGCAATTTTTTTCATCGATTTGTATTTTCAGATTCTAATCAAAAACTATTTTGGAATGAATGAAATGATCAGTATTTCTTCAATGTTCCTCTGATACTCAAGAAAAAATGGATGTTTGTTCCTAAACTACAAAGAGTTTGAGCTTTTCCTGAATAGCTTCCCTCACTTTATCCATTTTTTGATTTTTGATAATATATAAATCACAAATTTCACCGTGTCTTTCGGGTAAAAGACAAAAGACAACAGTAGCAAATACATAGGAATAGTAAAAATCCTATGGTGCCGCTGAAATTTGAACGAAAGATCGAGACCCATAAGTGGTTTCAAAGCATCCTCGAATAATTCTAACCCACTCACTAGGAAAAACACTAACATTAGTGCAAGAATGAACTGAAACATATTTGTATCTTTCATGAAGGTTATCTCCTTTTCTATTTGTTATTTTTACATCTATATAAGGGGTTATATTATCAATAACGATTGTATGGCCAACTTTCCTATTTTTAGAAGATTCTTTTTCTTTCCTTCACCTTTCCTATCTATTTTTTTTATTCTATATAAGGGGTTATATTATGAATACCGATTGTATGACCAACTTTCCTATTTTTAGAAGATTCTTTTTCTTTCCTTCACCTTGGTTTGATTCCTATCTATTTTTTTCTTCTTCATTACAGATTGATTCTCGTTATTTTGACATCTTACATCTCTCGCGAAAGTCCGAGTAGGCCCGAATTCTACCAAAAAGGAACCCATATATGTACTTACCTCACTTATCCATTCACTTTCTCCCTATTTTGATTTGTGAGAATATCTCAATCAAAAGTTTCACGGTTTCTTTTGGGTAAAAAGTCAACATTAACAGGAGGCAATACATAGGGACAGTAAAGGCTCGGTGATACCATTTGAAATTGAAAGAAACATCTATACCCATGAGGTTTTTCAAAAAATCTTCAAATAATATCAACCCAGTAACCAGGAAAAAAGCTAAAATGAATCCGACAATCAATCTTACGGTATTTGCGGTCATATAATATTCAGTTACCTAATTATTATAAAATAAAAACGAATTAATATAAAATAAAAATATAAAGTTCTAACCCTACCTCTTCATCGAAACAAATGTAAGTGTAAATAAAAAAAGAATAAATAACTAAATGAAGCACATTATCTTTCCATTTCCATAATGGAATGTGTTTCCAATGCCAATAAAATGTAACCCACCCAATGGTATTTAACATCCAAAAAACTGCCAAATAAAATGCATCCCAAGCAGGAGACCCAATGGAATCCTTTACCCGAATACGTACTACTTATCTATCGAATGCATAAAAGCTTCCAGGTTTGCTCTGGAAAGATCAAACAAATTAGGATGAGAATATAGGTTGAAATAGATAAATATCTGTAGTACTTTACAGGTATACGGAATACTTTCTCCAGGATTTCTTCCAACAGAAAGTAACCTATAACGACAGCTAACAACCTGCATAGGGAATAAATGCATAGGTAAACAAACCAATACTTGAGAACTCTTTGGTATAGATTCATCGTTTTTTTTATACTCAAATTCAAATATTTGGAGGTCAGAAGAATTATTGATCGAAATCGATACGTGACCCTCTTGACTATATCTATATCTATACAATTGGAATTTATCAATATCGAATTGATATCCTTTTATTCAAATAGATATGAATCCTTTTCTAAAGGAGTGTCAAGAGAGT